CGTGGGTTACGGGGCATGCCAATTTTATGTAGCCCATTTGATATCTTCGTATGCGCGAATCAACAAATTCAACTTCACATTGTTCACAAAATTTCGGGTCTTCTTTATCATTTCCAATTACTCGATAATTTCCACAAGCACAAATACCGCTTTTTGTAGGCCCAAAAATTCTTTCACAAAATAATCCATCTTTTTCGGGTTTATTGGTTTTGTAATGAAAAGTGTATGGTTTTGTCACCTCTCCAATTATTTCTCCATTAGGTCGGAGTTTTTTGGCCCAAGCACCTATTTGTTCAGGAGAAACTGATCCAATTTGAAGTTGTTGATGTTTATACCGATCGATCATAGAAGAAAAATTATGATTCATTCCGATTAAGCGTCCTTCCTATTAATCTGGAAGTTCTTCTCAGATACAAGGAAATGATTCAATTCCAGAGCCAAGGATCGTAGTTCTCGAACGAGCAATCGAAAAGATTCGGGAGTACCATCGGGTTTAAGTATTGGCCCCCCAATAATCATCGTACCAAGTACTTCTTGCCGAGCTCTAATATGATCGGATTTATAAGTAAGCATCTCTTGTAAAATATGAGCCACACCAAATCCCTCTAAGGCCCAAACTTCCATTTCTCCTACCCGTTGTCCTCCTTGCTTGGCCCTTCCTCGAAGGGGCTGTTGTGTAACAAGTGCATAATGTCCACCACAACGCCCATGTATTTTATCCTCAACTTGATGAATTAATTTCAACATATAAGGCTTTCCTATTATAACAGGTTGCCCAAAAGGATCCCCTGTTCTTCCATCAAATATTCTGCTTTTTCCCGGATACTCGGGTTCAAATACCCATGGATTCGCTGTTTGCTTACTGGCTTCATATAATTCCGAAAAGACTAGTTTTCTCGAAGCCTCTTGTTCATATCTCTCATCAAAAGGTGCTATTCGATAATGTCTGTCTAACAATTCCCCCGCTAACCCCAGCGAACATTCAAAGATCTGTCCTACATTCATTCGTGAAGGTACTCCTAATGGGTTGAAGACCATATCAACAGGTCTTCCATCTTGCAAATAAGGCATATCTTGTCTAGGAAAAATTTTTGAAACTATACCCTTATTTCCATGCCGTCCAGCTACTTTATCACCCACTTTTATTTCACGTTTTTGTGAAATATATACACGAATCATTTCTGGATTAGAATTATAACTGGAACTCCTCCTTTTCTGGATCCATCTCACATCAATAACCCGACCTCTACCCCCTATAGGTAGTTTTAGACAAGTTTCCTTTGAAGTAGATAGCTGAATACCAAGTATGGCTCGTAATAATCTATCTTCCGGAGAATACGATGATTCTTTCGCCATTTGAGGGGTTAATTTACCTATTAAAATATCGCCTGTCTCCACCCAAGAACCCAACATTACAATCCCGTTTTTGTCTAAATTTCGAAGTAAATGGGCTTCTAGATGCGGTATTTCGGTAGTGATTCTTTCGGGCCCGTGGCTTGTCGCATGAGTTCGAATTTCATATTTCCGTATGTGAAAAGAAGTATAAATATCCTCATATACTAGACGCTCATTAATGAGTACTGCATCCTCAAAATTGTAACCTTCCCATGGCATATAAGCCACTAATACATTTTTTCCCAAAGCGAGTTCGCCACCAATTGTAGCTGCACCTGCCGCTACAATATGTCCCCTTTTAATACATTTACCCCGCGAAACTTGGGGTTTTTGATGCATACAAGTATTTTTGTTGGAACGTTGATATGTAACTAATGGAATACTGAAAGTATCTCTATTGCCCGATAAAATAATCTTGTCAGTATCGGTATAAAGGATCTTTCCCTCATTTTCGGCTATAGTGGGAACCCCGGAATCGAGAGCCGCTTGGCCTTCCAACCCAGTTCCAACAATGCACTTTTCTGATCGATAAAGCGGAACTGCTTGACGTTGCATATTAGAACTCATTAAAGCACGATTCGCATCATTGTGCTCGATAAAAGGAATTAGGGAAGCTCCAAGAGAAAAATATTGGAGGGTAAAAATACTTCGAAAATGAACCTGTTCCCACTCAATAGTCAGGAATTCTTGACGGTATCGAGCCGGGACAATCTGTTCTTCCTGACGATCTCGATTCAGTGACAAAGAGTTTCCTGCCGCTACCATAAAGTATTCATCTTTACTTGGCGATACGTAAAGCATCCGTACTTTTTTTGATCGCCCAGAGATTTTATAAAATGGACTTTGTAGAGACCCCCAATGACCAATCCTGGCATGAATTGCTAAGGATCCAATAAGTCCAACATTGATTCCTTCGGACGTATCAATAGGACAAATGCGGCCATAGTGACTAGGATGGATATCTCGTATCCGAAAACTAGCAGTTCGTCCGGTCAATCCTCCAGGGCCCAGAAAACTCAGTTTTCTCCCATGAATTATTTGTGTCAATGCATTAGTTCGATCCAAAACTTGAGATAATGGGTGTAATCCGAAAAAAGATTCATAAGTAGTTGTTAATGTAGTTGAAGTTACCAAATTCTGAGGAATTGGTTTCAATTTATGCTTAATTGCTCCACACATAGTTCCTCTAACCATATTTTCTAAACGAACCAGGGCCAATCCGAATTGATCTTGTAAGAGATCCGATACGGAACGAATACGTTTATTTTTCAAATGATTCATATCATCAAGTATACCTATTCCGAACTTCATTCCAATCAAATGATCTGTGGCTGCCAATATATCTCGCGGTAACAAAAATGTATTGTTCAAGGGTATATCAAGATTCAGTCTACGGTTCATATTTCGTCGACCAATTCGTCCTAATTCACATCTTTGTTGAAAAAATTTCTTTTGCAATTCCTTGCATAAGGATTCAGAGAATACCGGCTCTCCGCTTACACAAGAAAATTGTTGATAAAACTCTAAAATGGCATTTTCTTTTGACTTAATTTTTTTTTTCTCCTTATTATTCAAGAAATATAATAAAATTTCAGGGTAAAAAACATTTTCCAGAATTTCTCTTAGACTCGAGCCCATAGCTGATGATAGAACTAGAATAGATATTTTTTGTTTCCTACTCACACGAGCCCATATCCTTGCTTTTCTATCAATTTCTAATTCTAATCTTCCCCCCCAATCTGATATTATGGTGCCGGTATAGACTGAAATTCCATTATGGTCCAATTCTGACCGGTAATAGATACCGGGACTTTGCAATATTTGATTGATCACAATTCTGTATATTCCATTTACTATAGAGGTTCCCAGGGAATTCATTAGAGGAATGTTTCCAATAAAAATAGTTTGCTCTTGCATATCCCTACAGGTTTTCCAAATTAATCCCGCGAGTACATATAATTCAGAAGAATATGTGAGTGATTCAGATACAGCGTCTCTTTCTTTTATTAAAGGTTCTACCAATTGATATGTTTCCACAAATAATTGAAATTCTATTTCTTGATCTGTATCTTCAATTTTTGGAAACTTAGAAAATTCTTCTGTTAAGCCCCGATCAATAAATCTACAAAACCCTTCAAATTGGATCTGATTAAATCCAGGTATTGTAAACATTTCCTCATTTCCGCCCCCAAGCATTTTTTAACTTCCCTTTTATTTTTATTGCAAAAACCCATTTTTTGCTCATTCTTCATCAAATCATATGGATCAATATAGCAATGATGGAATGTCTATTTTGTTTACTGAATCACATGAAATTTTACCTATCAGAATTTGCCCCCAAATCCAAACCGAAAGGGATCGATAAATTCACCTTAGATTTAGGGTGCTTTGTATAGAATATCAAAACAAAAAATGATTCAATTTCTACCATTATTATGATATGATATTCCGTATTCCTTCCAACCCAATCGAATACTACTATAAATGTAAATCAGCATTTGATCGGTTCAATGAGATAATCAGATAAAGACATAATAATCGTATAAAATTAAAATATAGAATTTTTTTAGCAGTTAACTTTTTCGTGGATTCAATTGTTTAAACACGAATTCGCAGATAAGAGAAAAAATTTTACCTGTTTTTTACACTCACATATTCTATATATTCGAGTAAAAAACAGGTAAGGAAAAAAAGGGACCTTTTTTTATTAAGCATGGACAGATATAATTACAGCTATCTATATATACCCCTTTTGTCTTTTTTTTTATTACAGCTTTATTCAGCACCGGCTGTGCTGAATAAAGCTGTAATAAAATAAAAAGTGAAGTACAATAATTTCGTGAAAATTATCTATAAGCATGATAGCCCGATAAGATATCTGATTAGATCTGTGTAACAATTTCACAGATGGGGTTTACATATACGTATAATAGATCTTATAATTGCAATTGATACGGATTTCAGTTTACTTATATCGTTAAGTAAACACAACGGAAACCCAGTTTTATATTGAAGTTCAAGGAATCACTCATGAATTTACAATCAATAGTTAACGGTTCAAATTTGTCCTAACTTTTTGGTTTTGTGACTGAAAACCATATTTCTTTCAGTTTCAATAGAAAGAAGAAGAAGAAATTGTGTTTATATATATTCGGAATTTTAAGATATTCTACAATCAATCTTTTCGACCCAAACAAAAAAGTCAAATTGATTTTAGGAAAGGGATTAAAGAAAACGGGATACAAACTAAAAATACAAGAACAAAAGCACAAGGGCAAATTCTGTCATCTATTTTATATTGTTTTGGCGGCATGGCCGAGCGGTAAGGCGGGGGACTGCAAATCCTTTTTCCCCAGTTCAAATCCGGGTGTCGCCTGATGATAAACAAAAGAAAAAGAATCGAACTAACTTATTCTCTTTTGATAACTTGCTGGGTTTTTTACAGCCGCAGAAAGCGGAGGAAAAAGACTCTGGATACTTGCTTGATTCTAAGTATCCGAGGTTTTCTGTTCTATAAAATGTCTTCAATTAAGATTTAAGGAAAGATTAGAGTCGTCAAAAAAAACGGGTCAATTTTTATATGATAGCCCCTCCACTAATAATGTAGTGTCTAGCGGTTGAGTCTTGAATTCGATTGATAGGGGAGATAAAATCGAATTAAATTTTGAAGTGCGGCAAGAGCAGAAGATACTTTGTATACATACTTGTGAAAGTTTATGAGTACTCTGGCATTCAATCAATAGTAATTTGATTGAATGTATAATTAGTTTTTAGTTTATTTAAATAACCTAAAAGTTTAATTACTTTTTTCTATTTTTTAATTTATTAGATAGAAAGATTAACGTTAAAAAGTACAAAAATCCATTTTTACTTTTCAAGAACCTCTAGTCAAGAACATAATAATATGTCTTGGGTCATAGGGCAAATCGGAGATGATAAGATTTTTATCAAATAAAAAAGAAAAAAAAAATAGGGGTATATAATGATTTAGCTTGATTATATATATAGTTTTTTGGGGCGACAAAAGAACGGGTCTTATTATTATGACATGTTATTAACATTCCTTTGTTACTTCTGCTACTTCAAAGGAAGGCTGTCTCTACGTATTTTGCTTGGACTTAATGTTTTCCAATTATACTATAATTATACTATAAATCTTATAATTATTGTTCTAATTGGATTTATTGAATTTTTTCATCAATGGTGTTGGATCAGAATCCCCTTTTGACTATGTGATAGAAATTCTACTATTATTAGTGAACAATAATTGAATAATTCCTTCATAGAGATCGAGGACAAAACCCACATGGATATAGTAAGTCTCGCTTGGGCTGCTTTAATGGTAGTCTTTACATTTTCCCTTTCACTCGTAGTATGGGGAAGAAGTGGACTCTAGAAGTAAAGTACTAATAGTTAAGTTTAGGAATCAAACTAGATCCATTTTTTGTATAAATCGTTCTGTTCTCCAAATACTTTATTTTTAATTTCACTTTTATTCCTTCATTGATTGGAATAAATCAAATAGAAATTGATGAAGGAAAGAAATAGAATTGGGACATAACACTATCGACATTATATAGAGAATTTCTATCTATATATGAAGATCATAGTGTTGATTGATATATATTAAACTAACCTGTATCTTGATATAACAAAATATAGTACAATAGCCATTGTAAATAGTATGGTAGAAATTTTTATTCTACCATACTATCTAATCTAGTATCTCATAGATTACTGTTTTCATAGAATACTGCTGAGTATAAGTCGATCATTCATTTGATTTAAAACGCGCAATTGAAAATCTTTTCTTTTATTTCTTCGCTGCAATCTAAGAACTAAAAAGTCAAAAATAAAAATTGAATTTTTAATTCAAATTAATCACTTTGACTTACTGTTTTTACATATATTATAAGTAAAAAAGCAGTAGGTACTAGAATGAACAGTGCAGTAGCAATAAATGCGAGAATATTTACTTCCATAATTTTGTTATTTTTCTTTAATTCGCAATAACTCGGGATTTAATCCCATAGAGACGATCAATATTTTGGCTGTAAATTCAATGGGATGAATATGAATTACACGCGATGGAATCGAATCGGATCAATATCATGAATAAGAATATCTGACAAATTGATTCATCGTCAAGAATTGAATAACAGGAAGATCCTTTAATACATACTTACTATAACCGAATTCCAACGTAAATTCCTGAGACAATCAAAAACACCTTTAATTTGTAATTTTCTTTTTTTTTTTTTCAATTTTTCATTCTTTCTTTTTTGTGTCAAAGGGATCCAAATAGTATAATTTCATTCCCAACAAGCATTCTTTTTATTTTTGCATTTGTTTGGATTTGTTTACAACGGCGGATGATACTTCATCAAATGATTGTAGAAGGCAAGCACTAGTTTATTTATAGAAAATAAAAGATGAATTGCTGTAGTTTTTAATAAATTTGGATACATCGGGACTGACGGGGCTCGAACCCGCAGCTTCCGCCTTGACAGGGCGGTGCTCTGACCAATTGAACTACAATCCCAAACAAAAAAATAAGAGAATAAAATGTACAGTATTACAATATACATATTCGTATGATTTCACTCAAATGCTTTCGATATGGATATGTTCTTTAGCAAGAGCGAGATGGATTATTAATAATCATAATCTTTTCATTATTTCCAAATCAATCGGCTAGTTAATTTTTCAAGGAAAAAGGTCTTTTTTTATTTCCTCTTTTCCTTATAGTTTCTACTTGCGAATCTGAATATATTAATCTAGAGGATTAGCAAGACCAAAACTTGTCAGAAAAAAGAAATAGTGATATAGGTAAAGCTAAGATATATTACTATCGGAATCTGAAAATTGTACGTTTTTTCTATTGAGATCGATCATTTCTGAAAAACAACACATGGGTTATATCATTTCATGGCGGATCGGTGAATTATTGGGCCGAGCTGGATTTGAACCAGCGTAGACATATTGCCAACGAATTTACAGTCCGTCCCCATTAACCACTCGGGCATCGACCCGGGTCAATCCAGGCTTAGTGATAATCCACGATCAACTTCCGTTCGTATTGCCCGACCCCCAGGGGAAGTCGAA